ACTCTTTTGGATGGGCTACAATGGACCATAGGGACTGAGAACGAAGAAGACATCCTAATCAGGTTAGGGGATAAAAGAAAACCTCCTCCCATTCAAAGTCGTCTTCAAGTAAATACCTTTTTGATTCTTTACCGAGTATGGATGGATCAACTATAGGTTCGAGTTTAGCCAAGATACGTACACGGCTAAGTGTATTAAAATCCAAGAAAGAATCCGGGCTATCTAAAAGCTAGGAAGGAGAAGACCGGGTGATTGAATATGACTTGCTAACAGATCCTACTCTTCCTTAAGCGCTAGTTCTATTCACGATGGTTCAGTTTCGAGAGCAGCTAAAGTAGTTACCTAATAAGATAGATGAATATTCCACGATCTACGATTATCAAAATCTTCTTATAGAAGTCTAGTTCTTTCTTCTTTTAGAAAAGGAAGTCTTGCTCTCCTTTCTTGCCGCTACTTGCGTTGCGAGCCAATCTTCAAACTGTTACGGAGAAGTCGTTTACTGATTAGCTGCTTGAACGTGGAAATATTTCGGCATATCTGCTCTTAGGTTAGTACGAGAACTCGACTCTACTCGTGCTATAGTCGAGGATGTACTTATACTACCCTGAGGGATCAATTAATGGGGTGCATTTTTTTTTAAGGCAATTCTAGGCAAGACCTTGAATCACAGGGTTTGTTCCTGGCAACCCAGCATTCTTTATCTTGGCGTAGATTGGTGTGATGGGACGGATGCCGTGAAAAAGCTTTTTCTTTGACCGGAATCGACAGGTGTGAACCCATCTAGGATGAGTCAAACATAGGGAGAAGGGCCTCCTGGCAATATCCGGCATACTAGTAATCGATTATTTGGCCTTTTGCGATCGAACAACCTATGAACAGTTGTAGCCTACATAACCTACCTACCCAGACCAAGGGAAGAAGGTATCAGATCACTGTAGTTCTAGACCCCTTTTTTTCAAATAAAGGAAGTGACAACGTTTGCCCGAAGAGGTTGTTGAATCAATAGTAAGAAGATACCACCCAGGCACAGAATCCGAAATAACAATCAGGAATAGGACTAGGAGAATGAGGTCTAATTAACGGAGTAAAGCAGTAATTGGGCTTAGTGCTCCGATTGCGCCTTAGGACTAGGACTGATAGGTAAATGCCCCTTACTCAACCAATGAAGGCGGGTAGGGCTTTTCTTTCTTTTGTTTAGGATTGGCAAGAGGATGGCTGCCTCGGCTTCAAAGCTGTTAGAGAATGCGCTCTTATCACTACAGGGACGCGAGATAAATTCCTCGAAGGTAGTATTAAAGGGATGGGGCATTACCGGTGTTAGCGACGAAGGGATTGTTTGCAAGAGAAGGTTGCCCTGTTAAGATACGAACAGGGAGCATGCCACGCATAATAGTAAAAAAAGGGCAGAGAAGAGGATTGAGGGGCAGAAGGAGCTGGAGGCCAACAAGGAATAGAAGAAGCTGTTCCACTCGTAGCTCTTCTTCTTTGTTTAAAGCTTCACTCACATTTCGGGAGCGGATGCTGCTCGAGCTAAAGATATGCCCCCAACTCTTGAACAGCTCTCACTTGCCTTGGCCGATAGCTTAGATGACCGACCGTTAGGCATGGTTACCAATGATTTAACAGTAGGCCTCTTGTTTGGTGAGCCAGCCGGCTTCACCCGAGGATGAAGGTAGTAGAACAAAGAGGAGCCGCATCTTTTCCTGGCCGGAGAGGAATCAAGGTCCATCTCATTAAAGCCGAACATTTAGTCTCGTTCCCGATAACAATAGGGAACATCTGGTCTTGTTTGGTTTTTCTTTCAAGGATTTTGTCTTTCTTGCAATTCTGCGAACTTTGAATGCATCATTTCCTCCATTTCTCGGAACTTATCGCGGAATCTAGGCCCACTAGGACTCGGCGGGATTTCTGGTAAATCAAGCTCTCTCAGGGGTGGAAGCCAGCCCCCACTACTCGATGTTATCACTCTGCAGGATTCGACAATGGATTTGTCTTCCTCAGTCTCTTCGAACTTTTCCAATCCTGCTATTTTCCCCAGTCTTCTGGAGTAATATGATCCCTGAGGGTCAATCCTTTCCCTTCCCCCTTTGCCCTTGAAAATGCAAAATCACTACCAATGCAAAAAAATGAAATGAACAATTGCTACTTCTTTATTAAATTACACCGAAAAGAAAGTAAGTAAAAAAAAGAGCCAACCTAAAACTTAACTACCCCTTGCCCTCCCACTGAACCCTTCTTTCTATACAAAAAAGGAAGAGCGCACCAAAACAAAAAAGAATAAAGAAAAAATTCCGCAACTTACGCTCTCATTGCAGCGGCACCTGTTAAAGTGGCGGCAAGAAAGAAAAGACCAAAAAGAAGGTTTGTTTTTTTAATACCTCTGACGAACCGAACCAAGCAGTCTGATCATCCTTGCCCGTCCCCCTCTTCTGTCAACCGTTGAAAGAGCATAGCCCAGGAATGAACCATATCGATCCAAGGTTGCAAGGAAAGAAGAAAGGTAAACCAGACCATAGGAATCTTCTGATGAAGTCAATCAGAGAGGACGGTTAGGTTCTTTGTTGCCTCATCTGCTTAGCTTATAGAATCACACTGTTATAGCTATATATAGGCTCAAATCACACGGTTTATCACGATAGACATTCCAATCAATGGTTGGACGATCAATACCATCGAACTATTCCATTCCACTGCTGAATGATGGAAACGGAAGCTTTTTCTTACTGATGGACTGATCCTGGGAGTTCAGACTGACGGTTAGATGGTTGTTCGCTTGTGTGCTTCTTTTCCTTCCCCACTCAAAAACAAGTGTTACAGAATGTTCTTCAAATAGGTATGATCCCGTCCATCCTTCCAGAGCTAGGCACCTGCTTCAGAATGAGAATCTTCGGCAGAGATCGTTCCTTCAGTTTAGCAATCAATTAGATCCATACTGACTTAGCTTGAAGCATGGCTTGCCGTTTCGAGGCTCGATGCTACTCTTGGGAACATTATTGATACATCGACTTTCAAGCATCTCGTAGTTGAGCGGTACTGCCATCAACAGTACCAAGATGGAAAAGGACTGCTGAACATGGATAGAACGAGAGTCGAACTCGCATGTCTCTCTTTTCCTGTTAGTTAGGAAAGAAAGCCGATATAAACAGCTCCATATTAGCGAATTGCCTCCGACTACTCTTCCCAGGCTGGTCAAACTCTAGGATTCCCATTCACTTAGTCAACTTATTGGACAGACGGGTCAACCACTTGACCGAGGAGAGTAAGGTTCGTCACCACAGTCCCGAGAGAAGGTCTAGTTTAAAAACAAACCGAAGACGAAGCAACGAATGAAAGGAAGGACGGCTCGCTTTACAACCAGGGCGGGTCTCGCTGCCGGATCAATGCGCAGGACGCACGATCTACAAACAACAATAGGGAGAGCCAACCAAGAACGAAAGAACCTGGAAACAAACCCGCGAGCGAATACCAAACAGAGTAAGAAGGAGGAAGGGCCGAAGGCGGCTTACTAAGCGAGAAGACGTAAAGCTGCCTAATAACGCATTAGAAGGGAGCTTGCTGCTTTGCAACCTAAGCGGTATAGCTAAGCTTACTCATCAAGGGCCGATAGATAGAGCTGCTCTTGTTGCTAATGGAGAAAGATTGGAGTGAAGTTTAGTATGCTTTCTAAGATCAGAGGAGGAAAAGAATGAAGGTGTGGGCGGGAAGGAGGAGGCAAGGCCCCCTCAATGTGTATTCGACTACTCATTACGGAACCACCGATTGATCCGATTAGACTTCCCGCGGGGTAGCACGGGGAACTTGCTGAATCAACTCCTTGGAATCGGAGGCCTGACTGAGGGTCAATCCTATGGTAACCCCAACCTAGGAATGCCTGTTTCACTTCCTTGACAGAGCCAACTGAGATGCTCTGTCTCGATGTTGACCTAACATGGATTGATTAGAAATTCTGAAGGGTCTCATCCTGATCTCGCAAAGGATCAGCAATAGCTGTGTGTACCCGAGGACTCTTAGGGGAAGAAAAGCACTTTTCTCTCTCAGCAGTTAGACCGGCTATGGGTGGGTTGGTTATATACTGCGCCTTCCTTCTTCGAACCTTTTGGTATGTATTGCCCCCTAACTATAGATCAGATCCACCGGACCAGAAACTCAATTCCGCACTGCTGCTGAGTCGTCGGACTTATCCACCTCAGGGATTCGTGGAATTTCCGTTTTTGAATTGCGTTGGGGGAAATCTACCAAAGCTAGGCAGATAGATAGACTCCTTTCCCGCTGCTAAGGGAGAGCAAGAAACTAAATCAAATGATTGTTTTTTTCACCAGCGCCCTTTTTTTTGCGGGTACTAAGAGTCCTCTCACTACCAACCTGCAGACATCATCATCTGGCTGGGTCTTGCCGGTATCAACAACGAGAAAGAAGAACCAAATGGAAACAGCAACTAACTATGGCTCTTGGCCCAGACAACGTCCTAGGCGTAGGGGAGATCAAAACAAGAAGTCACGCCTAGACGACGACGCCCGTCCTGGGCTGCAGTAAGTAGATCGAGAGGTCGTTCCGCCCCTTGTCCCCGAAGATGGGTAATGTGTTCTCATACAATGTTGCTCCAACTTTTTTCTAGAGGGCCCAGCTGGCGAGCGATCCCAGTCCGCGGCAGAGAACAAGACAGCAAGCGAGCGTACCTTTGTTCGCTTCTTTTCCACCAAGCACAGAAGTTTAAGGAGAACTGTAGGTCGGTGGCTACCTAAGGAAACTCCGATTCGATCCGCCCCCCGGCTGGGAGGCATCTACCTCATCCCGATCACAAGGAGAGGTTCACCATGATGGGGGGTCAGGTACTTGAATTCTTTGCGTTCCGGAAAGAATTCAATGCATAGGGGACCATCCTTTTTTTGCGGCATGCTCTCTGATTTACGGATTCGCAGGGGGCCGAGGGCCAACCTTAGTTGACTGACAATGACAAAGGCTTGCGAAACAAAATAGCGCCTTTGAAATGGAATCTTAATTAAGTAGTCTATCAGTGGTGCGAAGCAGCTTTGCCCCGGGGAGCGAAAGGTTATACCTTTGTAAGCGAACTGCGGTTCTTCTATGTAGGGTATTCCTCCTTTACTCTATTAATTAACGTCGAGCTAAGTGACTTTGTGTAGCGTAGTAGAATGAAGGCTACGTACGCACCGACACTCTCTTATCCCTAAGCCTCTTCGCTAACTCGCTCGCCTACTAAAAAAAAAAGTAGGCGAGGCTAGGCAAACTCAGCCGCTGACTTTGACTGTACTGTAGTAGACTTTCGTCACCTTTTCTTTTATAACCCTTTCTCATGTTCTTTCATTCATCCAGTAGGCGAACCGTCAGGTCCTTAGTAGCGTTGACAAAGAAGAAGAGCCGGTGAAAAAAAAAAGAAAGCTAGAATTTCCAATAGTGAGACCAGCTTGACAAGCTACCTTTCCTCTTGATCTGAGGTGCGAAGAGAAACATCTCTTTTTTATGACTTCCACTTCTCGATCCCGGCCCGGAAAAGTGACCGACCCCTTGATGAATGAAAGAAAGGGTTTATGAGCCCTAGCCCTGTAAGCCCACACCTGTGTAGAGTAGATCGTTCAACACCTGCGGCACAAACCCATTTTTGACCAATTGGTCCGTATATCATAGGCGACCGAACGGCCGCCCCCCGTCTTACTAGACCAACCTGCTATAATTATTCCATAAACACCTAGCGAAGATATGGCAAACAAATAAAGTAGCCCTATGTTCGGATCTGACAATACCATACCATAATCAAAAGGTACAACGGCCCAAGCGACCAGACTTAACATAAATGTAGCCACTGGAGCCATTCTAAAAAGGGAGAAATTAGCACTACTTGGTGAAATAGGTTCTTTTAGAATCAATTTCAAACCATCTGCTAGAGGTTGTAACAATCCGAACGATCCCACTACATCAGGACCCTTTCGACGTTGCACAAAAGCCATTACTTTACGTTCAGCTAGCACTAAAAAGGCTACTCCTAGTAGAAGTGGTAGAATTAAACAAAGTATTTCCGCTGGAACTGCTATGTACGTTTTCGATTTTCTATTCACTCATGATCGGGCCTGACCTGGTCGACCCGATCAAACTATTTCACTTATGATCTGGCCTGGTTGACCCAATCATGATATTGAAGGATGGGACCTTTTCTCGAAAAACTCCGGATCCCGAGAAGTTTTGAAGATGGTGCTCCTGTTACTTCGAATGGAATCCTCACTTGACTAAGCATAAGCGAAAACGTGGCTGAGAGTAAGCAATCCCCTTTCCTAGTGGTTGAGTCATGATCAGAAATATTGCGAAAGAAAGTGAAATGTCCTATCGTTGTCCCGGGTAATCCACGATGTCTTCATTTTATGTACCCATCTTTACTCGTTTTCGGTGTATCGATAGTTCGTTGTACTACACTTTGAACTAACCCGGAGGCCGTGCTTAGGCGAAAATCGATATCAGTGAAGTAATCCCGGAACTCTAGAAATCGTGAAGAATTTCTTCCATTTTGTTCAATATCGCGAATATAGTGGAAAAGGGCCCCCTCTGGAACATTCCTTTGAATGGAATTGTTCATTGGGTTCGACTTGTTGTTCGAAAAAATCGAAAGCTGTCTCTCGTATGTTATTGTAAGGTGATTCATTCATAATATTTTATATGTGCGGTTTCAAGATGCTCAAAAAGTCGATTTTGTAATCGGCTTTTGAGCTCCATTATGTGTACTTCATCAATTTTGGAATTATGGACTTGGCGGCAGTGGTCAATACTAACTGCACCGTCTAAATGCTCCTGACCAAGTTAGCGTACTCGCCAGGGTTGAGTTGAGGGGCAGCCCGTGCGCTAATTGGGCTTCGAGGTTGGCTATACGCGAAAAAAGCTCGCTTTCTACTGAGGCCTGTTCTGTCCTAAACTGTTCCTGAATGTTATTTGTTTCATAGGAAGATTCCAAAAGCACATTGATGCCGAAAGAATCTTCGGAACCGGTGGGGAGGCTATTCTGATTGAAGGCTAGACAAATAACATGACTGAAATATGTAAATCAAACCAGTGAAATAGCTTTCGAATATTAGATAGATATAGAATACCAAAAGCCTGATAATGGGTTAAAAATCGAAATAATAAGCTTTTTTGCTTTCTTTTTATTTTGTGCGCGCTTTTCGCCTGCCTTCCCGACCACGGATAGGCTACGGGGCTTTGCACTTCGGCCCCTGTGAATACCACATCAAGGTGACAGGATTCGAACCTATGGCCCTCTGTACCCAAAACAGATGCGCTGACCAGACTGCGCTACACCTCGTCTCCCCCAGAACATATGGATCTACCCGATCGATAAAGACTCGAACCGCAGTCGCCCACCCCGCTTTGGGCACAGGTAGACCGAACACCCACACAATCTCGATTTGACAGAGAGAGACTGTCTAACAACATAGACCACCCGGGCCACCGGCTTTCTCAATTCAAAATGCTAGTTCGCGTCACTCACATATGCCGTTTTAAACCAACTGAGCTAACTTGCAGTTTTTCCAGTCTTCGAGCAATGATGTGAGACATACCTGTTTCCCTTACTAGAGCCGAGCGGTTGCCAGGCCCGCGTCCTTCCCCAATTGGCAGGCACGATTGCAGTCCCATAAGGTCCTTGACCCCTACCTTTTCAGAGATTCATGGAATCATCACATCACTATATTAATTACGCATTTATCGCTTCCGTTAAAAACAAGGAAATGCAACGAAAAAATAGGACGATTACGGAACTTTTTCTGTTGATTTCCCCAACTTTTCCCGCATTTATTCGTTTACTTTTTCGTATCACTAATTCAGGAAAGTCCCTCCGTGGAGTGCCCGACTGATGTTCTCCGTTTTACGGATCCAAAAGTGGGTAACGCATTGCGATCTCTAGATTTTATGGCTGATGCTGATAATATGCCCGCTGCAGAAGCGAAACCTGTTGCCATCGTCATTTCAATCACAATTAAGTTGGTAGGCGCTTCAAAACCCGCAACCGCAGGGAAAAGGTTGCTGGATCTTTATGTTATGTTTGCCGGAAGTTATTTCTTTTCAATGAGGTTCAATGTTATCTAGATTGCGTAGAAGTAGCCTGCCTTACTCGAGCCAACTAGGATCAGAAGGTGTTGATAGGGCTAGACTTTCTCTCATGGGCGTGACCATATTAAATAAAGGGTCTTTTCATCGCTTTGGCCTGGAGCCGAGTAAGTAAGGACTTTGCCAGGTTTGAACTCCAAAGTCATTTACGCCCGGTATTCCTTTGATTCTTATAGCCTTCGTGTCAAGGGGCGAAGCGGAGTACATGAGATTGCTAGCTCCTTTTGGTGGACAACGGTTCTTTCTTTGACAGATGTAGCGCGCTTCCTTAAATCATAGCGGATTTCTTTCTTTCATTAATAGGTAAGGGCAGCAACCTTCTTCTCTTCAAGTATCGGATGGCATTCATGAATCGAATCCATACATCCAAGAGCAGGCACCCCGCCTGTATGCTAATCCTTGGTAGGTTCGGTTTGTTCTTATCGATCCATTTCATCGGGATTGTGTGGGTGTTCAGTCTACCGTTCATGTTCACGTTCTCAAAAGAAGGCTTTCCTTGGAAAAACCAAGGACAACCCCGTACTCAGTCTCCTTTCTCTTTTCGGGAGCAGAGCTTAAAAAGATGGACAGTAACGATCGAACGGGAATGGATAAGAGGCTTGTGGGATTGACGTGATAGGGTAGGGTTGGCTATACTGCTGGTGGCGAACTCCAGGCTAATAATCTGAAGCGCATGGATACAAGTTATCCTCATTTTCTATCTTCCAACAATCTTCTCTTTATTATTCAACGAGTGGAACGTAAGTGACACGAGCCAGTACGCGAGCGTAGGAATGGAGCGAGCAAGATTCCTTTGGACTGACTTTGGTTTTGCATATTATCATATAGAAAGAAACGTAGCGTAGCGATTCGTACACGTTGTGTCTTAGACATCTGAGCTCCTGGCTCATAGGGAAACTTGCACGTGTGGTTCTGGCCGGGGACCCCGGTATACTATGGTGTGGACAAGTCCCGTCATGGGAGAGTTGGGAGATACAGTTAATCTCTTGATCTGCTTCAATGAGGCCCTGACGTTTCGCCACATAAATCACTAATCAATATTCCGTGAAAATGATGACAACGGTGCGCCTTCTTGGGGCCGTAAGATGACAAGAACACCAAACATCCCGAGCATCGGCAGAAGCACAAGCCATTTCAGCAGCTTATAGTAATGCATGTGGAAGGTAAGTGAAAACTCATCGGAGAAATCAAACCCATTTTTGTCAACCATCTCCACGAGCACAGTTCCTGTCGTTCTAACACGAATAGTGGGAAGCTTCATCCGTTGCTTTCCTGGTTGATGATAGATCTCACTGACCACAATGCGCCTATCTCCCTGGTAATTCCCAGGGACAAGTAAAGTTACCTGAAATCCAACAGTAAAACAAAGGTAGTTGGAAGTTAGTAAAAATATTTGGCTTATCCATCAGGCGATAATTTAGGATGACAGAATATACCGTCACATTATAAGGAGCTTGATTCCCATAGGGAACCCTGTACTTGTCAACAATCTCAAACTCTACCCAGAAATGCTTGCCCTCTTCGTCACGGAAGGTCCTGGAACCATGCTTAACATAAATACCTTCACGGTTGTACCGATTTGGAGAGGTTGACCTTCCTTGGTAAAAGAGCTTCATTAGTACCTTTAATAATAGCAATGGCAGCGGCTTCGGATCTAGGAAAATGAGGGGGGGCATCATCTGCATAGAGAAGACATGGCTTAATGCCCTGGAGAGGTGATCTCAGCAGTCCCGCTGTGCTAATTCTTTCAAGATCGGATTCAGGTAAAGTAAGAAATCCATCACAAGAATGAGCAAGTACGGGGAAAGCAGGTCTTCCAGCCGTAGACCTCTTACTTACTCTTCTTCTGGCTTATTAACTTGTCTTTCCGCTTTGTCACTCTCGTATTCTGAATAGGAATCTAAAGCAGGTACAACCACCCTCGATTAGATGCTGTGCCTGTAAAGCTGAGATTGTCGTGATTCGATCACCAACTTGTCTGAATTGCAATGAAAATGGCTTAGTCCTCGGTTTCTGGAATGCCACCTTCCTGCGTGGACAATCAATCGTGGCATGATGCATAGTCAACCATTCCAAGCCCAGCAACACATCAGCCAGTTTTGAAGTAAACCACGAATCAAAGCCTAGGGGTTTCACACCCGTTCGAGACCATGAAAATTAGATATTTTATTAGATAGAGCCGATGAATCAAAGGAAAAGCAAGCCTCTTTTTCCTGTACGTACCGGTACTATATCCTTTCTTCTTCCTTCTGCATATGATAAAAACTTCATCTATTGGAGTGCCCGGTGAATATGTCTAGTTGAAGTTTCCTTCCATAGTCATGCCTTTTTTCCTAGGTTTTTTTTCAGCTAGGCCCGCTTTTTGTCACTAGTAAAGCATATTCTCTTTCCAGTTTAGATGTTTCATCCCCTATTTGTAGTTTATTTCCATGTGGGTGCAGGCGATCCAGTGGTAGTCTCTGACTCCCTCTTGGAGTTTCTGTTGGAGTTGCTCAACCATTTCTTGTCTCTTTCTCTTCCCTTAATTAGGACTACTCCCCTTTTATCTTCTATATGGAGGGACTATAATAGCATTTATGAACCTTTCGTAATTCCTTTACGAGTTCTTTTATTCTATAGAAAAATAACTTTCTTGCCTAGCCACCATGGACACCTCACCAAGTTCATTCAGATAAGAGTTAATAAATCCCAACGTAGAGAGAGGGCTTTGGAACTCTCCTTCGTGAATAGCCCGTCGTCTTGCACTCCAAATCGCCCAGCAGGATATCAACAGTTTGGTGAATTGTGAATGATCAAGAGGGCAGTCAATCATCACATAACCAGTAATACCAGATCCTTTACGTATTATCGATTGATAGCATAGCATGGATGAGCCAACTCCTCAATGCCTGAGAGAGGAGGAATGCGATGCTGTGTCGAAGAAACGTCATAAAGTACAGTGTCCAGCGAAATAAGTATGGTATGCTATTGCCCCTACTCGAAGAGAAGTATTAAGGACAAGAAAAGATAAGGAAGAAAGTAAGCACTAATATTGCTGGTATTCTCTAATTGTGGGTCTCCCTCTCGGGGTTTTCGTCTCCTTCCTTGTTGATTAACAAAGATTTAGGTGCATAATATAGAAAGATTGTACAGAACGGAGTAACCTAGACTTTTCTAAGAAAATAAAAAAGAGAATGATCATTGAGAACTTTTGTCGGCCTGTAAGCTGGCATATGAATAGAATCTTGGCTTTGAGAAAGATCTTAAGAAAAGCTAATCTCATCTTTACTAAAGTAAAGAAAAAGATGGGTCCCGAATGAAATTATAGAGAAATCCTTGTTATTCGCGGAAATAGGATCGGAACAAGAAGGCTTCCAGGAATTGGGAAGAAGAGAAGGTGCAATGGAAGCTAGCGAGCTATATGACTGCTATTCTGAAGTTAAGGATTTACTGGCTTATTTGATTGAAGGAAGGTTCCTTGACTCAACACACTGGATTGTCCTCTCTGTGGCAATGACAATGAAACTTTGTTTCATGCATTAGTCGAGTGTGAGCATGCAAAATTGTTTTGGAGTGCAGCTCAGGATCTTTTTGATCTCAAGATGGCACGGTTAAACCCAGCTACATGGTCGCGGGACGTGTTGGATGCAGAGCAGATATCATGAGCAAACGGGAGGCGGCAATTGCAGTCTCTGTAATGTGGACCATCTGGGGGAGCCGAAACAGCTACAACCATGGCGATGTCAAGTACCAGCCGTTGAGGTCTGTTGAATTGGTTGATGAGCTCATTAAATCTCTGGAGATTCCAGCTCAGGAGGAAGCCGCCCCATCGGCTGTGGTTCAGAAGTGGGCTCGACCTGCTTTGGGATGGATGAAACTTAACACTGATGGAGCACTGAACTTGCAGGATGGAGTTGCGGGTGCAGGAATTGTTGCACGGGATAATACTGGAAAGTTTGTCACTGCTGAGTGTCGAAGATATGACCATATCAGTGATCCGAGCACAGTGGAGATGCTGGCGTGTAGAGATGCAGTCATGTTAGCACAGTAAATTTGTGTAACCTATTGATGAAGCGTGTTAACCTCCACAATGGAGGCCGCCTTGTATATATTGCCTTCTAGGTCGGTTACAGGTGAAGCCATCTGCTACTTGATCTCCTGAAGGAACAAACCGAATATCCAGCAACCCTTGAGACACTCGTTCACGCACAAAGTGGTAATCCACTTCTATGTGCTTAGTTCGCGCATGGAAGACTGGATTTGCTGATAAGTGGGTCGCACCAATATTGTCACACCACAAGCATGCAGCCCGCGGCTGAGCTATGCCGCGTTCCTTGAGTAAGGTTTGAACCGAAATAATTTCCGCAGTAGCATTTGCCAAGGCTTTGTATTCTGCTTCGGTACTTGATCTTGAAACACTTGCCTGCTTCCGAGCATTCCAAGAAATCAGATTAGCTCCCAAGAATACTGCAAACCCTCCAGTGGACTTGCGATCATCTGGACATCCTGCCCAATCAGGATCTGAGAACGCACTTACTAGAGTGGAATCTGACTTGCAAATTCGAAGACCAAGTCCCAAGGATCCTTTGAGATATCTCAATATGCGCTTAACTGCTGTCCAGTGCAATGAAGTGGGAGCATGTAGATATTGGCAAACTTGAATTACCGGAAAAGCTATATCCGGTCTGGTCAATGTCAAGTACTGTAACGCACCAACAATACTTCGATACCTTGTAGAGTCCTCCGCACCTAGAGGCTCACCTTCTTTCGCCAATAATTTATCTGTTGTTGATAACGGTGTATTGATCTCCTTGCAGCCATGCATGCCGACACGTTTTAACAGATCAGTAGCATACTTCTCTTGAGTCAAGATAATTCCATCATGAACTTTATTAACTTCTATGCCCAAGAAATAGTGCAACGCACCAAGATCCTAAAGGGCTAATTCTTCTTTCAAATCTTGAAGTAATGCCGAAGTTGCTTTTTCACAAGAACTAGCAACAATGATGTCATCAACATATATCAACACAAATATGGAGATTGTACCTTTCTTGTAAAAGAAGAGCGAAGCATCCGCTTTTGACGGTTGAAATCCAAGATTCTGCAATTTCATGCTTAGTCTGGAAAACCATGCTCTTTGTGCCCTTCCTTCTGGATTCAAATCCATAGGGATAGGCAGGAGGGGAGCGAAAAGATAGATACGTTAATGTTTCCACCTACTCTCGAGTATAGCTCAGGGCTGAGTTAAGTATAGGGATGATCCACTCGTCGTAAGATCCTGATGGGCCATCACATCCCTTGATGAGTAGATCATTCGTGTCTTACTGGTCAAAGGTAAGTAAGAACCTCTTGATATCGGGAAGTGCAAATAAATAATAGGTCAGTATTGCTGTCTCAAATAGGGATTGAGTGCCTGTGGAGAAGAGAAGGGTTGGTTTGATTGAGGAAAGAATAGGAAAAGAAGGAAGAAGGATAGCATATTGACCGTGCTCTGCGAAATTCGGTGGAAGTCAGCAGGAATCGTACCCAGCAAGGTTCTATTAATTGGTAAACTACTTTAGTAGCCAACCCCTGATTATAGGCAAGCCCTGCTCTTGTATATCGATAAAGAAAGGGAGAGTTTACTGACGGCACATTTGCGTCCAGCGGAATCGATCATCGTTCCCCACGACCAAGACCGAATTCAATATCTTAATAGGAAGAATGTCTTGATCCGGAAATTCTCGTATATCTATCATTTGTGTTGATCTGGAATCGAGATTGGAATGCCTTGCTCTGCCTATGAATAGTATATGCCTTATCCCGCTAGCCAGATCTCTACCGTCTTATTGATCGAAACCTAGGGATACTTATTTCTTTTCTTGATGATTGAAAAGCTAGTTTGAATTCGTTGATCTGCCGATACCGGTGTATGCCCCATTTCAATGGCCAGCGAGCTTGTGTATTACTTTAGCAAATGATAGTGAACGGCAGCGTATCTCTTTTATTTACTTCTGTTGATGTCTCGAACTGCTTAGCGGTTAGTTAAGGATAGCCATGCTATTGTCCATTCCGTCTAGCCGCTATTGTCCAATTATAGTACAGTGTCAGTTAGGACGGGCCTGCCCCTGCTTGCTTCCTAGAGAGTAAGAGATGGATGTCCTAGAGAGGGGGACTATTTCTTCCGAGAAGTGCAAGATGGGGAATAACCTATTGATATCGCTGACTCAAGATAGAAAGGAGCCTTATTTCTATCAGCTACTGCAAGCTAGGTTGATTGTTTTGGTTTGGGCACAAAGCCTTGCTCTCCCCAATCAAGGTATAATAGTTGGGCGGCTAGAAAGGCATGACTCAACTGCTGCAAACTTATCAGGATTGTACCTACCGTGAAATTCGTGCCGCATGGCAGTCTTGCATGTAAAAGGGCCTGTGGTGGTGGTTATCTATCAGGCGGGAAGCGCCAAGCCTATCACGCGGGAAAGACCCTAACCAACCACCAACTTACCTTCCAACCAAGCCCTTCGATCCCGCGCTGCTGCTGGGTATATAATCTCGGTCCTCCCCTTACTTTGAAGCCTACAGCTCCACAATTCGTTTTCCTGTAATTAATGGCAAGAATCCAAAAGATACTGTTTTTTCTTTTTCTTGTCTTTTTTCTGCTTTTTCATGGCATCGAAGCTACGCGAGGGAAAGCGATGCTGCCCACTCTGCCGCAAAAGGGGGCGGCTTTCTTCTTCCCCAAAATGACAGTTCCACCATCAGGGCCCAGCATGCAGCAGAATTCTGTGGAGAGGCTGCGTTTTACACTAAATGATGCAAAGCGCCTTGTGCCATCCGGCGCTAATCTTCTACATCACTAGGTTAGCGGGACCTGAAGAAAGACTAAGTCCGTCTGTCGAAAGCTCAGTTGTTGGTTTGGTGATACTAGTGCTTTCTAGTGTTTGAGTTGTTCAGGAGTCGTTATAAGTCAGATTACCTCATTGTAACGCAGGTGTCCCCTGCTTTCCTTATTTCCTTTTTTCTTGTATGAACTTTGGCTTTCTTAATAAAGCTGGGCGTCTATCCTGAGTGTGAGCATTCATAGTTGTGAACTTGTGATACTATTGTTTAACTTGCTGCAAAGACTACTTTTACTTGCAATTGGTTCATAAAATGGTCTGGTGCTTTAGGGGGTCTGCTCCCACAATTACTTAAGATCTAGTGCGGTTCTAAAGTCTAAACCAAGGAGCAAATGAAGAATTATCTGTAGTTAGCAGTTGTGTTTTGAGAAGAGTACTTCCTTATCTGGAGATTCTAGACATTTGTTATCTGGGGAAGTTCACTAATGAACACAGAAAAGTGATTAACCTAATGAATATTCTTATATCCTTGGTTTGTTAGCAGTTCTGGATTTTTAAGCCCTTTCTTTGATTAAATAAGAAAGGACTACTTGGAAAGCGACACAGACACTGGTACATCAGGAAAACCTTTAGAACTCACCGTTCAACTTGATCTTCGCAGGAAAAAGCTTCTTCTCTATTAAGACAAAATATCAATAAATAGACCAGCCAGCCGAGTGAACAAAGCCAGCCACAGCTTCTCTCTTCCTTCTAGCTCACGGGGAAGGAAGAAAAGACTTTTCTTATTCCAAGCCAGCTACGGGACAAGTGAAACGGGCAGTTAGTTCAGTGAGGACAGCAGTTCCAGCAAAGACAGTGGAATGCCTTGGTAAAGCTGTTCATTCTCAACGGGAAAGGATTTCTCTATTGCAACGGGGCTAGTTTCAACAAGGTGAGCAAAGCTAGATACTTAGGCTTGTCCAGTTGTTCCACCAACCCCTGCTCCCGACCCAGGTACATTCTTCTTGGCAGCTCAAGACCTTTCTTGTTCCTTGCTCCCGTGGATCGATACTAGTTACTTACCTTTAATCTTAGCTTAGTGTCTTTTACCTAACCTACTAGCTCTCCTCCAACCAATGACTACACTACCTTGGTTATCCGCTTTCATGTCTTGGATTGAGCTTTTCTTTCCTGGCTTTTTCACTCGAGTTGTTTAATTGTTCGCTTGGCTTTAGCTCATTTTTTTGTCCATTTCTTCTCTTTACAGATCCCCTCGAAGTAGGAAGAAGAATGGCAATGAAAAATAATAGCAATAGTCGTCTCGTAGGTGCAGGTGCTGGTGAAAGAATAGCTTATGGGGCTGGAGTCAAAGGAGCTTTCATAGACATAGAAATCATAATAGAAAGAGCAGGCCTGCGAGCAGCGAGTGCCCTTTGTAAGTTGCGAGCCTGTCAAACCATAGGCGCCTTACCGCCCCCCCCTTTCTTTTTTGAATTAGAAAGAAGGGGACGGGGGGATGAAAGACAAAGAAAGAGATCAGGGGGCTTTATTTATGATCGGAGAAAAGGAAGGGGCGTGGTTGATGTGTCACTGGGGAACCCGTAGGAAGGGGAGACGACCGGCCTCATTCACATCTGAAATCGCCAACATGAACACAAACGAAATCGTCGAATTTCGTATAGAAAGAAAAGGAACCACTTCTATTCTCTTTTCTTAGGTATATGAAGAATTGCTTTTTGGTCCCTTTCGTCCAGTGGTTAGGACATCGTCTTTTCATGTCGAAGACACGGGTTCGATTCCCGTAAGGGATAGGTACTTATTCCCGGCCGGCGGTATCATTGCTGAGTGATCGCTCGCTATCTGGCTTGAAAAGGTGGTCCGGGAGCTTCCTCTCTCCCAGCAAGCAAGACGAGATGAGATCACCACTTCTCAGTAATGGACTTTCTGGAATTCTTCCTTAGCCTTAGATGTCCTTCCTATCTACGATTCTCAAACAGGAGACAGAAAGAATTTCCATGCATGCGTTCTTTCTCTCCTCCCCTCAGCCACACATCTTTTTCGTTCGCTCCCCATTTTTTTCTCTATGGAACCCTCTCCTTAATGAGCGTAGATTGATGGAGATGGCTTTTGTACCGGTCAATCTTTATATCCTTTCTGGCATAGTTTTGTAAAAGATCGGCAGGTGATCCGTCCTTTCTCCTCTGCCGTGGTTCATGCATTCTTCCTTTTTGGAAAGCGGATAGGGATCGGGTGAATTAGAGAATAGACAGACGTCCGTTGGCATTTCAGCCTTTCTTCTCCTTTCAGGGCCTACCCGAAAGAGAATCCAGTACCTCTGGGTCCTAAATAGAAGAATAGGACGAACGAACCGGCAAACAATTGCGGTTGCACGCCTCGATCGCAGCAATGAACTCAGCCTCTGTTGTAGACAATGCAACACATTTCTGCAACTTGGACTGCCATGACACAGCTCCCCCTCCCTCTGTCTTATCTTATATATCCTGTGGTGGGGTAGAACACGTTGAGTTGTTGAGTTATGGAGTTCCCATTTTTGGTTCGCAAACGCTCTAACCCATCGAGAAGCTCCATCCAAATTGGAGTTGATGTGAGCACTTCCCCAGAGGCAGAGGCTGAGTCTACAAAAGGGCGGGAGCATAAAATGTAGGTGAGTCAATTGCGTGTGGCCTTCAAGTATTTCGTATTGTAACAATATTCGATCGGCATCCAAACAAAGGTGCATGTACGGTTCCTAAGGGATACAATTTTGTCCTAAATCATCGAGAAAGATTTCATAAGTTGATAGCGCGATCTCGTACTAACACATACTCTCTAAATATTGAAGAACTTGCATGCGGCCTTCAAGCCACAACCGCGGTATGAGTTCTGATCTCAGACTTTGTTTGGGGGCTGCTTGCCCCTTCGCGTCGACAAGGAAACTGTGGACGACAATGGGTTTAGAATTAGAATAGAACGAGGACCCTATCGAACAAATAGAGGAAAGGGCAGAAAGGGGAAAAAGTAAAGTCTAAGCGACATATGGCACGAAAAGGAAATCCAATTTCGGTAAGACTTGATCTGAATCGTAGTTCAGATCCAAGTCGGTTCAGTGAGGGCGACCGCGAAAGTCACCGAATGGGTTCGGTCCGTCTTTTCCTGATCTTTGTTTGTCCCCCAAAAAAAAGGCGTGAGAGGACGTTGCAGATGTCCGGGACGGACACGACTTCTTCTAACGCTAGAAGACCACAGGAAGAAACCCGGGACCAGAGCATGTCGTGAAAGACGCACACGGGGCGGGCGTGCTTCGACCGTGTCTCCGGGGCACAGTTGAATGTAGATATCATGAACGCGAGGATAAGGATACCAGGCCGAGAAACCCGGGCAAGTACTCCCCTAATGTGCCGATCGCTAGCGCATCCAGGGCCCCGGCGCCCAGCTCCGCTGGAGAGGCCGTTTCTGATCTGAAAAGTGCGTCTGCGGTTCGGATAGACGGATTCTGCGAACGCCTAGCCCCAGGAATCAATAAAAAAACAAGTGCTAAGTTTCATTTCAGATCAGTGAATAAACCGAAAAAAGAGACCTTTCTCGCTCGGCGCCGCACTATGCTCCGCTTCAACAAATGAGAGTTTTCGGTGGAACCGGTGAACCACGCGAGCTGGTTAGATGCGTGGGGCAGAGGGCTCGTAGTACCTGATAGCACAGCTATGCAGTGGAAGGGAAGGAGCCTAAATCGACCCCCTTCTTTCTTTTTTATTCAAAGACACAAAAGCACAGTACAAAGAGATTGGACTCTCGGATGAGACTAAGCAGCTACCGTTCCGACGCGCCCCTGACCCTATCTTGATTAAAACCGAAAACCCTCTCTAAGGTGGAGCCAAGTTGAAGCTGTCATTCAAAGAAAAAATGGGAATCAAAATCCACTTTTAGGGATATAGATGAAGTCTCGCTCAGTAAAGAGAGTTGTAGATTCGTAGAAGAGGATCAGAGTACGCGCGCTACAAAAGGCAGCTAGCCAATGAAAGTAAGTGGAAAGAATATAGTACTTTTGTACTGACCCCTCCGGGGCCCCCGGTTGTTTTGGCGCGCCCTACCCCAACGTTAGACTATTGCCTTTTTAGCCTACGCTTGCTGCTTCCCCCGCCCCGAAGCGAGACTCTATCCAGATCTCAAAGAATAACGAGCTAGGCGGCCGGCGGGCAAAGAAAGGGGGCGGGCCGGCCGGTCGGGGCCTTGGCGATACGTTCTTCTTTCGAAGCGTTTTGCCAATAGAGCGAGGGCGTCCTTCTGGGGCGGGGCGTTTACTTGAAAATGACAACCGCCTGTTCCAGCAGCGGGGGCCTTGCACGAAAGCAAACCGCCCGATTAAGTAGCAGTTGCTTCGCTGATGGGCCCAGTGAGGGGGGCATTGTCCCTCAGTTCTTACCAACCTCAGGTGTGTAATCGACATCTAACTTATTATCTTCTTTTTTCATGCAAGCCTGACCTCAGCTGTCCATTTCTTATTCATTCAGGGCGCCCCTAGTGGACTTGGCGGTGCTCCTTTCTCAAACCAGAACAACTCTGAACGTTAGGGAAAATAAGGGAAGACCACCTGAGCGAACCGACCGAAGGGACTTTACTTATCCGAACCGAACGTTAGCGGCTTAAGCTAAGCCTATCACGAGCTGCGTTGCTGCTTGATCGGCGGGGAGGAAGATCTCAAAGTATGGGGCAAAGGATCAAGCGCTTTGACTTTGCTTTGTCCCCCGGGATCCACCACAGGTTGGGTTTGAGAGCCGTGTGATGGGTGACTATCTAGCACGGTTCAGAGAGCACGTGTATGTAGTCTGCGCTGGTGAATGGAAGCCCCCGCCGCAAAAAAGAAGCGGCTCTTCCCACGGCTCTGTCACCATTGACTCTATTTTTTATTATGGTAAAGCATTGTATCAAGATGTCAATCTTAGATCTTATTTCAGTTCGATACGTCCACCTACGATACTCACCTTTGGCTTTCGTCTCGGTAGGTGTATTATTCTACATTTTCCCAAAAGGACATTCATTCATTTCTTTCTTCCCCGTCGACCACTACGACTAAAACGACGCGACAAATCAAGACCCGGAAAGGATAAAGGCCGGTGGTGGGCATTTGGGAAAGTCGGGCCGATCGGGTGTCTTCATTCAAGCGAGGGTACAGAGGAAGAACGAAACGAAGTGAGAGGCCGGGGGGCAGGGAAAAGAGTCGAGTCGATCGACCGGGAGAAGCAAAACGAAATCAGGATTTGGCCGAAAAAGACGCAACGTTATGGATACCATGACCGATCACCATCGAATTTTTCTAAATCACTTCGGGTGAGCGGGGCCTTCAAGCATCCGAAATACGCCGGGGTTGTAAATGACATAGCCTTCCTGATAGAAAATGACGACTCCTTCAGAAAAACAAAGTTATTCAAGTTCTTTTTACCAAAGAAGTCCCGCTCTGACGGCCCGACGAGTCATCTACTAAAAAGGACCCTCCCCGCTGTGCGCCCCTCCTTGAATTATTCGGTCATGCAATACTTTTTTAATACAAAGAACAAAATGCATTTCGACCCCGTCGTAGTTCTCAATCATTTCGTGGCACCGGGTGTGGCTGAACCATCTACGATGGGGGGAGCGAAGGGAGGAAGCTTAGATAAGAGAATACGCTCTCGCATCGCTTTTTTTGTAGAAAGCTCGACCAGCGAGAAAAAGTGTTTGGCCCGAGCCAAAAAGAGGTTGATCCACTTCATTCGCCAAGCGAATGATCTTCGCTTCGCGGGAACAACAAAAACCACCATCTCGCTCTTTCCTTTCTTCGGTGCTACCCTTCCAAGGGATGGGGTTGGGGTGTATAATAACCCATTTTTTGAGTATGCCCGGGAAAAACTCCTAGGTCAATTAAGGATCAAATGTAGGAACCTCATGGATAAGGATAAGGTAATGGAATTGATAGAGAAATTCATAGACCTAGGTAGGATAGGCAAATTGAGAAAAGGAATAGAGATGATGATAGAGATCATACTGAGAAAGAGGCAAATTCCGTACGGGTACAACTCTTATTTGAACGAAGTGAAAAAAAAGCGATCTTATTTGTCTAATAGAACAAACACTAATACCTTAATTGAGTCGGTAAAGATCAAATCTGTTTATCAAAGTGCTTCTCTGATTGCTCAAGGCATCTCTTTTCAACTGAGGAACAATCCAATCTCATTTCGTTCCATTTTTAGTCAAATAGTGAAGGATATTCCATTAATAATGCCAAAAGGGGTGGAGGGGATACGTATTTGTTGTTCTGGTCGATTAGGGGGTGCGGAAATAGCTAGAACTGAATGCGGAAAGTCCGGAAAAACATCTTGTAATGTATTTAACCAGAAAATCGATTATGCTCCTGCGGAAGTATCCACTCGTAACGGAATTTCAGGTGTCAAAGTGCGGATCTCATATATATAGTCAAAATAAGAAGGGGCATGCTATATCCGAAACGTACGAAATATAGTAAATATAGTAAATGCAGATGTAGTAGGGGTTGCGAACCGGATGGTACACAACTTGGTTTTGGAAGATATGGCACCAAAAGTTGTAGAGCTGGTAATTCGATCACGAAAACTGCAATTCTGGAACGAAAAAGAATCCCTGCGATGAAGGTCAATCCGGCAACAACTTTGCGGCCCGCAGGCTACTCCTCAACCCAAGGAAGAAAAGTGTCTCTTGTGACTCTACACACCCGCGGGGTGTGGACTTGTTTAAGCGAATTACTTCCAATAGTGGCGCACGCGGTAGGTAATACAATACCCGAGCCACAAGGGGGGGCAGCTCAACTGGGCCAAGCTGTACCCCAGCCACAAGGGGGGGCAGCTCAAGTAGTTCAGGGGACGTCAGCCCTTCAAGGGGGGGCAGCTCAAGTAGTTCAGGGAACGTCAGCCCAACAAGAGTGGGCAGCCCCCCTACCCCCCATTGTACCAAAAACTTGTGACTCGCGGGCCGAGTTAGCCCCCCTACCACCCATTCTACTAAAAACTTGTGACTCGCGGGCCGAGTTAGCCCCCCTACCCATTCTACCAAAAACTTGTGACTCGCCGGACGAGTTAGTCCCTAGTCTAGCTAACGATTATACTTTATTTCTAAGTCAAGTTTTCAATTATAATCTGGGGCATAATTCTTTCTCTTTAGAGAACTCTTCTGGCTTTCCAGCAGCTTCAGGTAGCGGAGCCCCCCTTAACCCTGCAGGAAAAGGGGTAGTTGTCGAGCCTTCAATTCATCCGGCACCCCCTTCTTCGATTCAGGGCAACATACCTGAACTTCAAAGTAAAATCATTTCATTAATAAACAAATTTAAAGAATTGCATTTTCAGTGCAAAAACGATGAAAGGATCAAAACCCCTTCATTTAATAAGAATTTTGTGTTTTATTTGGAAAATATGCGGGCTTCTCTCCACGTGTTCCCCGGGGATGGAAATGGAATCGAAAAAATGATAGAGAACCAAATAAATATCCTTTCCTACCATGAAAAGATCCTTTCCTACCATGAAAATGAGTTTTTACTAAAAGCAAAGTTGACTAAAATGCTGTTTGAGGGGCGGCCGGCCCGCTGCGTCGAAAGGTATGTTTTTGTTTCAAAAAAAGAAATAGCCGACGCGGTGGACGCGTTCCTTTCCGAAAAGGGATTATCCGGAGCTCCCAGTGCCGATGGGGTAGAAAAACTCTACCGCGAGAACTACTTGCTGAAGCATCTCGGGAGGAATGGGGCTCCTTTGTATAGGGAACTCGAAGAACTCTTCGAGGGGGGCCCCAAGCCCAAAAGAGACAATAGAAAATGCGTGATTTTATAGGTGTAGGTATCTCTTTGCAAATAGTGATACCGAGGCCCCGACTTACCTACCGGGTAGGTGGGGGGAAAGAAGAGTGGGTTAGAGGGCTTCTTTCACAGTGCGTACATCTCTTTCTCTTCTTCTTCTTCCGGTGCATACCTTCACTTTGAATTCGGGGTTTACTTCAAAACAGGGATGATAGTCTTCAACTGCGAAAAGTAGTGCTGAGAAGTAGTTAGAATTGTCCTGCCAAACCAATGGATCCAGTTTATCCCCAATCTGAAGCTGAATAAAAGGCTCCTTGTTCTGGTGGTTAACTGCCAAGCGTGGGTAGCACACGCATACATGGTTACTTCTTCTGCTTCCTCTATCTGACTTGGCTCGAGCATCTTCTTGTGATCTTGATTGATGGACACCTGTTTGCTCTTAGCATGAAGTGAGTTTGATTGAGGCTCTGTATCTCCTCTTTACGAGAATCCGGTAACATTACTTGAAAGAGGAAGTCCGCCACTAAGACTGCTTGCTTTTCTTGCGCAGATGAAGTTCGTACCAGTGCTTGCTATCGAAGAGCAAAGAATCAAGTCACTCTGGAAAGCGAATCTATGGGAATAGAAAATACCCGTCTTCAGACCGAGCTACCACATTCATAAACCCAGACATCTATTTAATTAGACGAAATAAGTGGTTATAATCAATGGATGAGAATAAAATAGAAGAGCCTAAAACCTCCTGAATTCGCTCTTTCTCGATTCTCTGGAATTTTTCTACGAGTGTGGCAACATAATTTTCCTGGACTTGGCAAATGTTTAGTCCAGGCACCCCACTTTCCTCACATCCAGTCTGACGAACAAAGTTGCGGCATCTTGAAATGACCAGCCTAAGAAAGAAGCGGAAAAGCGGCACTACTTTCTTTTGAGATATAGGATACTGGAAAGCAGTTCGTAGGTAGGCCCCCACGTGCTCATTGAGTAGCCTGAGGAAGTTTGCCATTGTGAGACGGTTAAGCCCATCCCTAAACTCCTGGACCAGTCTCCCTGTGCTCACCCTTTGCCGCCACATCTTTAGAGGAAAGCTAACTTTGATGCGCCCACTATCTTTAAAAGATACAACCAACCCTAGAACCTCAAGCATTTTTTTCCCACCAAGCAAAATGATAAGTTTATCGGGGCTAATCTCCTCCCAGCAGACATCGAGGTCTAACTTAGCGCAAGCATTTTTGAGTATGGAGCGCGCATGCTCCTTAGTTCTAGCGGCATTTTCGAATTTTGTAATTCGTGGAATGCCTAACAAGATAGTCTCCGCATACCTAGCATAGTAGACCCTCACAGGCTGTTCTTCCTCTTGGTAAATGTCCCACTCCCCCAAGAAGATCTTGTCAAGCCGGTGAAGATAAAAAGTTATTAGAACTTGGGGGATAGAGGAGCCTTGCGGTAGACCTATAGATTTGCATCTGTATTTTATTCCCTGCACCAATAATCTCATAACCAATTCAACAAAGCCAGAGTTTTCCTCTCCAAGATGCTTCCTAATAAAATTACCGAGTAGGTGGTGATCTATCCCTGAACTGCACTCAACGATAGAACACTTAACCATCCAATCCATCTCAGGCCATCGAGAAACGCTTGCGAAGAAAGACCTAGCCCCCCTCGCTACCCCAAACTCTCTGGAATATCGAAGGTATATCGACTCCATTTCCAAACAAAGCAAGCGGCCCATTGCTTCGACTATTACTGCTTCCAAAGCGCCTATCGGCCATAACTTATCTGGCTTGGTTGGATTCCGTATAGCCGACCAACCCATGGGAGAGCAGGTGTAACGCCCTTTTAGTAAGCAGCGTATACCATGGAACACTTCACAAGAAGTTGTATTTGAAGGAAGAGATGAATGCCAGTTTTGGTGCAAATACAGGCACAGTTTCGCTAGTAACATGGTCGCATTGACAATTAGTTAAACTTCTCGGCTGGAATCTACAATTGGCTACGTACGCCCTTGTTTTTTAATCACGGAAATGCAGAGGCGCGTAGCGTTAGTGCTTACCTGCAGTCCACCCTTTCTTTGAACCTTGTCAATGATCGAATTTACAGATATGAACTGAGTGCCATTTGATGAGTAAGATCGAACAAGGGAGAGGGATATGGAAAGGATGAAGTAATGAAAGAGGAAGTCATTGCTAGTAGTAACGACTTGTTACGATCCATTGGTTCATATAGAATCCATGTCTTAGGTCTATCAAAAAACATTCTTTTCACTAAGCGTATATAATAAAATAGAGTGAAAGGGTCCACCCCGAAACCAAGGGGGTACTAACTAACAGCTGAGTCCTCTCCGAACCGCAGGAGATAGTTGCCCATCATACGGCTCACCAACTTCACTTGCCTCTAAGGGGGCTCGCTCCGGGCAGGTTCGGATCACTTACTATACACGGCCCTACGAAGGGGTTAGGAGCGTTTTCAAGATGATTCTTTCTTTGTCGAGACGAAAAAGGAACCCATCTTTTCGATTGAAAAATGTGAGTCTGTTTTGCCCACTTTATCCATCCCCCTCTATCAAAATGATCAAAAAGGCATTTGAAATGCTTCTTATTCCCGTGTTTGATCTTATCCATCTCTGCCCCGCTTCCATGTGGGCAGAGACCCCTGTAGAGAATGAAGAGGAGCCAAGGATCTTACTCTCAAGAGTGCTTCGATAGGCTCCACTCTCTCCCCTGAATAAGTCAGGCTCCGTTAGCCTGGGCTGAGATGGGGATAACGAGTCGACGATTGAAGCCCCCAACGTTCTGCCAGACACTGGACAGGGGTAAGCTCTGTAAATGTGTAGAGCCAAGTGTAGTGTGGTGTAGTAGTAGGCACTTCTAGGCCCCTTCCCGGCTACTGGATCACTCCAGTGCTTCGGGTACTACGGACCCTCTGCCATCCATTGCAGCAGAGCCGTTTCATGAGCGGGGGGGCTAAGCGCAGTTCTTTGAATCAAAGGTTTTATGAAATCGAAATCGATTCTTTTTTAGATATCTGGATAGATGGATGGATCTATCTTTCTATTCAGATATCTTTTGCAATCAGCCCCAAATCCTTGATTTGGCCAGGAAACAAAGCACTGCTTTGGGCCCAGGAAGCGAAGGGAATGAGCTCGGCTGCTTCTCCTCCACACTTCTTTATTTCTCCGTGCCCCTTCCGCATGCGCTTCGCGCGCCATTGGCGCTTTGCTCTCCTCTTATTTCTTCATTGGAGGGTTCGGATGGACTTCGCCGTTCTTTCCCAACGAAAATGGAAAGGGCTGTATCACATCGAGATGTCGATTCGTTTTCCGCCCCAAATGAGATGGGGAATTAGTCACCTCTGTCCCTTCATCTTTATGAAAGGAATCGAGGCCCGGCCCGGCTCGCGTCGTTCCAACAACCGACGGGGAGCACCTCAGTATACGATCGCGCGCAGTAACTGGGAGTCCTATTACACCTAAGGCCAACTTCCATTCACCAAACCCAGGTTCATCTCGTGTAGTGATTGTGGACTCGTACAAGGATATGGAGTCGACGGTTGATGTATCAGACTCGACCCTGTCTTTCGTAGCATGCATTCCCATCTGTGTTGCAACTGATTCGGTAAGCTACGTGTCCGGTGCACGGAAAACTGCCTTCGGTCTCCCAACCTTACTCATGGCAACCTTCCGGCCGCCCAACGACCTATAACGCTAGTCACTACTCCCACTGGGGCTAGGAAGTAAGCCCCACAACCCAAAGCGGCGAAGAACAAATAGAATTTGCTACAAAAGCCGGCTAACGGGGGTATTCCTGCGTATGAGAACATTGTAATGGAGAAGGTCATAGCCAAAATAGGATTCGTTTTGGCTAGAGCGCCCAAATCCGCTATATATTTGACACGGGTTTGCCGTAATGCTGGAACTATGGCGAATGCATCTATCGTCATTGATGCATAAATAAATATACCAATTAGTAGTGATTGAATTCCTTCTATGGTTCCACATGAGAAACCAGTACGAATATAACCTACATGTCCAATCGAACTATGAGCTAGAGGTCTTTTGACTTTCGTTTGGGCCATGGCGGCCAGTGCTCCTAAGATCATAGAAGCAATGCTGCAGAAAAAGAAGATTTGTTGTAATGTACCCCCATAGGAAGCAACAATAGAAACACGTGACATATTTGCAGAAATCGAGATTTTAGGCGCAATAGAAAGGAATGCTGTCACCGGGGTGGGTGAACCCTCATAGATATCAGGTGCCCACATATATAGAGTCAAAAGAGAGATTGAGTCCGAGGGGAGGGGGTTTTCTTGGGGCTCGAGAGATTGAATAGATAGGGCCCCACAAGTTGTTAATTCGCCGCTGGGGAATTCACACAAAAGGGAAGGACTTATTCTCAACGAAAAAAGTGCTCTCTGAACCGAACATGAAAGTTGTTTTCCATCAGACGGCTGTTCACGTAACTCCACTCTCGGCTTGGATTATATATCCATTTGGTCCGCTCTCGGCCATTCCACACGCTGCCTAGCAGAGACGTGGTTATCTGAAGTGGATTCTCTCTTTTGTAGTAGATGCCGAACCTGCTGCTCAGTGGGCGGGCGCAGCAGCTACATGGACCCCTTTCTTTATGTTGTTGCCAGCGCTTTCCCGGGCCGAGCCGGAATTCTTTATTAGAACGTCGGCAGGCAAAGCCCGAAGGAAGGCTGCTATCCCCTCGGCCTTCTTCCTTTTCGATGAAAATCAAATCGACATCTCAATCCCCGAAAGCGTTTTCCTTACCCTGAAAATCTCCCCCCCTTCGTCGAGCCTTTCCTTTAGTGGTAAGGGATATGCACCTTATCTGAACGCCGGCAGGCATTCCGGAATTCTCCTTTTTGGGCCCCGGGTGAACATAGGCTCAAACATGATTGGAGGGGTCCTAGCTACGCCATGCGTTCAATACAAAAAAAAGCCTCTGGGAAGCTGCAGGGATTACAAAAAGAGGGTGCTTTCCTGTGTTGCACTGAAAAAAGGACAAAGGAGAAGACGCTCTTCGACTTTCTTTCTTCCTCCCGCGCCCGCCTAAGCCCGGCCCGGCCCGCGTTAGAGGGGAAGATTAGCAAAGCGGAAAAAGACAGAGGGAGGGGGAGCTGCATCTTATTCTCTTCGCGAGAACTTCCGGATCGGAGAAGCATTCGGAAGGGGCGAGGCCTTCATTTCGTTGGCAGAAGCAGAAACGATCCAATCCATTCGGGGCTTCGGGAACCCAAAACGAACTCTGTTTACTTTTATCATAGATAGATGATATATATAGGAATAATATATACATCCCTTTACTTTAGATGTCTATGTATCTATTTTTAATCATCTCCCGATTCTCTTTTTTTCTAGTTCGCACTGCTCTTTCTCTCTAAATTGCATCAAAGAAAATAGAGAGAGAGAGCAGATGGATCCTATCCCCTATAACGAACACTCATTCCTATCTATTGATAGAAAAGAAAGATCTTCGTCACGGACTTTGCCTTTGTTCTATTTTTTTTAGATTTATTTGAGGAATTCCTCATATCCAAGGCAGCTCCCCACAAACACCCCACCCATACGACTATGCCCCCTTTTGAATCGACAGTAGATTGGGCTTCATAGCTACTTTCATTCTAAAGACGAATATTAGTCAATAGGCAGGCTTCTTTCAGTAGCAAACATATTCATTTTCACCGGGCTCCGCGCACCTTTGGTACTTCAGGAGGGCAAGCTGTTTTATAGTGACTTCTTTCTTAGGGTAGGGCGACGAATACTTAAAATTCCGGAAAGGTCATTGGGTCGCCTTTGGAAGCTAAAGCGAAAGTTGTAGAAAGCCGGGGGAAAAAGCGAAAGCTTGCTCGAAACGGCCTATACCCTAACCCTCGGAAGCGAAGACGCAAAGCGTCACTTTTCAAAAGGAAGGAGTGAGGCTGACTGAATCCATCCATAAAACCGTCAAGGAAACGAAGTTCGTTCCCTTTCATCAAGTGGGTAAGGTAGGCGAACCACTTAAGCTTTGCCTTAGACTGACGGAACAAAGCTAAGAAGTAGGCTGAATGGAAAAAGGAAAGGGACAAGGGCGGTCGTCGCTTGGCGCGAAGGCTGCTGGTTCGGTACGGTACTAAAGGTCCTCGGACTTCCAGGCGGTTTTTCTTTTGGGCTGCTGTGAACCCTTGGATCTCGCCAATACAGCCTCCTATGGTTTTCGTTACCGAGATATCTTTTCTTTTTTCCCAGGGATTTTTTGGGTAATCAGCTCCCATGCTGCAAACAGTCAAATCTGAACCTTGTCGCTCTTCTTTCCTCGTGGGCAGGAAGCACACCAGCAGCGTGCGTTGCGTGATTCCACTGTGTTTTTTGCACTTGACTGGGTGGACAGTTGACCGGAAGATAACTTCGATTCGCCCGGCCAGCAGGCGGGCTAAGTGCTTATCTTGTGTGACAACACTACAGAGCGAGTAGCTCTTCTAGTCGGGCAGCTGTGTGACAACACTCCTGAGAAAGCGGCGCTTTTGTGTAACATGCTATGGTCTCAACGCCCTTACGAGGTAGTGATGAGTTTCACGCGCTCTAAGCCCGGCCCGCGCGCAGTTAGGAGGATTGGCCGCTATCTGAGCGGTACCACCCATCCTCCCCTACTACCTATAGGGGCCGTCCGTCCTACAGCCGCCCGAAAAGGAACTGCAGTAATCTTGAATAGGGATCCTACAGCGATAAAAAGAATCCCCATAAAAATACCACTAGATCGAGCACCAGTGATTTCGTATCCGGTCAAAATCTTGGCTAATTGATCGAAGTGGGTAGCTCCAGTAGACCCATAGATCATGGAACAAATAGGGTGGGTAGGCCCAACCACCACGCTACACGTATAGACGCGAACCCCCCTCCTTACCGTACGTGCGACTCTCACCGCATACGGCTCGCACAAAGACTCCAAAATCCATCCCGAGCTTTTTATTCCACCTCTCCTCTCCAATCCTCGATCAAACTAGCCTTCCCCAGCAAGAAAACGTATCCGCAGGCGCAACAAAGCGCTCATCGCTTGTTCTTGAGCGCGCAAGGCGCTCAAGACGGTGATTCTTGCTTCAAAACTAAAGGGCTAAAGCACTCCAGCTTCGAAGCTGGAGTTTGCAACTTCAAAACTACAGGTTTTAGCCCTCCTGCTGGGTGGGCGCTTCCTTCGTCTATCGTATGTCTCGCTTGGCTTCGTCCCGAACCAAGGAGGCATGATGGCGGGCGCGTGCGTGTGCCGACTGCAGAGACTACAAGCCGACGCCGGGAGCGACTCGCTTCTATTCTCGATTGGATATAGATGGGGAATCTCTATAGATCGTCTT